TAAATAAAGTAAAAACAAAATATGAATTTAAATTTTCACCCAACATACTTGGTCTTTGCGAGAACCGCGTGAATCACTACACTACTTGATTCGCGCGGTTCTCGCCGGTTGACACAATGTGTTTTATATACACTGTATTGCATTCTGTTTGTATTCGTAATAACTTTTCTTTTATTTAACTAGAGGTTAACGTAAATGAACCATAACTATGTAGCCCAATTCCTAATAGATTGACCCCAAAATAGCATATCCAAATTATAAGAAAGCCTAGAGTCGCCACAATTGCGGAATTTGTCCCCTGCAAATTTTTATTTGTTCGAGTATGCAAATAAATTGCGAATACGATCCAAGTAATAAAAGCCCAAGTTTCCTTTGGATCCCAACTCCAATATGATCCCCATGCTTCATTAGCCCATACTGCTCCTGAAAGAATCCCTATGGTTAAAAAGATAAATCCTAGGCTAATCACACGATAACTCCAATAATCTAATTGTTGAATCAATTGGGCCTTGTAATAATTCTTAGCATAAAAAAAAGAAGTTTTTTTAAAAATATTATTTCTTTCATTATTGTATTGGATTTCACCAAATGAAAAAGATTCATTTAATTTTAATAAATTATTACTTTTAGAACTATAAAAAATCTTTCTAAATGTAATGACTAGAAGTGCTACTGATAATAATGATCCACAAAGAAGAGCCGCATAGCTCAATATCATCATACTTACGTGCATTATTAACCACTCCGATTGTAGAGCGGGTATTAATATTGTGGGTTTATGTATTTCATTTAAAAGACCCGACGTAGCAAAGCCTTGGGTAAAAATAGTACTTGAGGCAGTTATTGTGGTTAAATAATTTTTTCGTTTTTTTAAATAGGGCACTATATGAATAAGGGAGAAACTCCATGAAAGAAAAATTAATGATTCATATAAATCACTTAGTGGGAAATGGCCCGAATAAATCCAACGAGTGATTAATAATCCTGTTAGACATAAAAAAGTAGCTAGCATCCCCTTTTCTGACGAATCATTTGGTTTTATGATTTCATTGCCCAATAAGGTTATCAAATGAATTGTAATCACAATTGAAACAATAGAAAAGGAAATATGAGTTAATATATGCTCTAAAGTTGAAAATATCATAAAGTGGGGATCCCCCATGTTAATATTAATTATTGGGAATTTAATTTATTTTTATTTTATTATAGGATCTATTGGATCTCGTTTAGAAGATGGCATGCCGCCACTCGGACTCGAACCGAGATGCTCTAGCACTGCTTCCTAAGAGCAGCGTGTCTACCGATTTCACCATAGCGGCTTGCTCGAATTCATAATAGCCTATTTATATTCAATAGTCGAGATTGAACAAGTCAATTCAATATGTTTTTTTAGTAAAAATTAAATTGATAAAAAAAATGAGTTCAAAAGTCAATTTGAAGATTCATTGGTTTCATTTATTTTTCTTTAAGTGTCCATTTATCTTAGGGCTTTTTACGTAGTTTATGCGATTCTAAAATCGAACTCTTGCAGCTATAGAAATCTCTCGCTAGAATAAAAAAACTTTTTTCATTTTTTACGCTTATTGTCATATCATTATTTCTGGTTTATCTGATTTCATAATCATAAATTTGAAACAAAAAAGAAATTTTCTCAATGAATCTAAAACTATTTTGTATTTGGAGTACTGCAAATTGTATATAATATAATAATATCTCAACAATCAAGTTCTTTTATTGATTCTTTTATTGATGATCTGACAATTGGAAATATATGGTAAATCCATTACATATGCTAAATGTAATAAATTAAGAAGTTAGTTTTTAACATGGAATCCATTAGTTTCAACAATCTGCCCTTCCCGAAAAAGAGAAAAATTTTTATTTATTGGAATTGTAAAGGTCGATGGGGAAAAAAGACTCCCCACCACCAAAATATGAGTGAAAACATACAAAAAAAATACAAAATTGTATTTATTTTTTTATTTAGATTTTTAGATTTAGAATTCAGAAAATAGAAGAATTATTCTTTTAGACATAACATTAAGATTCTATTCTATTTCATATTAATATGAACTTTGAATCAAATTTGGATTATTCCAATATTTTAGGACTTATTTGTTTGTCGTACAAAAAAACTTTTTGAATTCCCGGTAGAAAGAGATTTCCCTAATGACAAAGCTTTTAACGACGCCCAATAGCCTTTCATTTTCCAAATATTTTTACGAATACGCTTTTTTGATATCGAAGTACGTTTTTTTGGAACTGCCATTTAAAAATGAAGAAGTTACTCATTGTTATAGTTGGATGTGAAAGACATCTATTGTTCTATTATTATTCTTATTCATTATCTCTTTTTTCTCTAAATAATATAATATTCTCTTCATAAAAAAGAAATATAGATATGTCAAAGATCCATGAAAACTGGATCAAAAATGACTCGAAATAACAAAATATGCCATAAAACCAAAAATTAATTTTTGGTTGGGAACTATTGGTTCGCGTTGTTTATCTCTCAAAGTTATATCTTTAGAATCTGCATGTCATCAAAATCAAACTTAATAAAATAAAAAAAGAATCTAAAAAACCTTTATTTTCGGCATTCTATAACTTGATTTACATGTAATAAAATACCAGGATTGTACTTTTGACTAATAAATTGATAGTCAAACTAGAAAAAAATACAACTAAATTCAATTTTCAAATTCGAATGAGACTAGTAATAAATCTGTTAAAAGATACGTGGTTTGATAAAAAAGGATCTCAGTCATTTTTGATCCTTTCTTGCTAAAAAGTTCATTTTAGTTCCATATTTTTCTAAACTTTACTAATAAATTGTTTTGATTGAAATGGAAAACAATCAATCCCATAATGAATTAGTTAATTAATTGAAAATTAGTTAATGAATTGAAATTGAAATAAACTAACTAAAATCAAGAGTTTTTTTTCATTAGACCGATGACCTTAGTTAATCTTATAATTCGTATCCGCGTCAAGTACTCTTTTTAGGCTAAATTTTTATCCTTGTTCTATGAATATAAATTTTGATTACGATAAATTATTATATTTTTATTTTCCTATTATAAGTGTTCGTTTTTTTATATGTCACTTGGTCATATCATTTGACCAATTGTAACTTCTTTTTTGAATATTTGAACGGTTTTGAAAAGACTCAGAATAATTAACATTAATATATAAACTTCTTAAATCATTTAGTGCATATCTTGATTTTTTATTGACTTTTTCGAAAGGTAAGATCCGGTGAATCGGAAACAATTAATTAAGAATAAAAAACTTTTTTTATGGAACAGACATATCAATATGCGTGGATAATACCTTTTCTTCCACTTCCAGTTCCTATGTTAATAGGGTTGGGACTTCTTCTTTTTCCGACGGCAACAAAAAGTCTTCGCCGTATGTGGGCTTTTCAGAGCGTTTTGTTGTTAAGTATAGTCATGATTTTTTCGATGAATCTTTCTATTCAGCAAATAAATAGTAGTTCTGTCTATCAATATGTATGGTCTTGGATTATTAATAATGATTTTTCGTTAGAATTCGGATACTTGATCGATCCACTTACTTCTATTATGTCAATACTAATCACTACTGTTGGAATTTTGGTTCTTATTTATAGTGATAATTATATGTCTCATGATCACGGGTATTTGAGATTTTTTGCTTATATGAGTTTTTTCAGTACTTCTATGTTGGGATTAGTTACTAGTTCAAATTTGATACAAATTTATATTTTTTGGGAATTAGTTGGAATGTGTTCGTATCTATTAATAGGATTTTGGTTCACACGACCTGTTGCAGCAAAGGCTTGTCAAAAAGCCTTTGTAACTAATCGTGTTGGCGATTTTGGTTTATTATTAGGCATTTTAGGGTTTTATTGGGTAACGGGGAGTTTCGAATTTCGTGATTTATTCCAAATATTTAATAACTTGATTTCTAATAATGAGGTCGATTTTTTATTTGTTACTTTGTGCGCTGTTCTTTTATTTGCCGGTGCGATTGCTAAATCTGCACAATTTCCTCTTCATGTATGGTTACCTGATGCGATGGAAGGGCCGACTCCTATTTCGGCCCTTATACATGCTGCTACGATGGTAGCAGCGGGCATTTTTCTTGTAGCCCGACTTATGCCTCTTTTCATAGTCATACCCCCCATAATGAATTTCATCTCTTTGATAGGGATAATAACAGTTTTTTTAGGAGCTACTTTAGCTCTTGCTCAAAAAGATATTAAGAGGGGTTTAGCCTATTCCACAATGTCTCAATTGGGTTATATGATGTTAGCTTTAGGTATGGGGTCTTATCGCAGTGCTTTATTTCATTTGATTACTCATGCTTATTCTAAAGCATTATTGTTCTTAGGATCGGGATCCGTTATTCATTCAATGGAAACTCTTGTTGGGTATTGTCCAAAAAAAAGTCAGAATATGGTGCTTATGGGAGGTTTAACAAAACATGTACCAATTACAAAAAATTCTTTTTTTTTAGGTACACTTTCTCTTTGCGGTATTCCACCCCTTGCTTGTTTTTGGTCCAAAGATGAAATTCTTAATGATAGTTGGTTGTATTCACCTATTTTTGCAATAATAGCTTGGTCTACGGCGGGATTAACGGCATTTTATATGTGTCGGATTTATTTACTTACTTTTGAAGGACATTTAAACGTTCATTTTCAAAATTACAGTGGAAAAAGGAACACCCCCTTATATTCAATATCGCTATGGGGTAAAGAAGGTTCAAAAATAAGTAACAAAAACTTTCGTTTGGTAACTTTATTAAAAATGAATAAGAATGGACGTCCTTCTTTTTTTTCAAATAGAGTATATAAAATGGATGAGAATGTAAGAAATATGACCCCACCCTTTCTTTCTATTCCGAATTTTGGCAATATCAAGACTTCTTTGTATCCTTATGAATCGGATAATACGATGTTATTCCCAATACTTATATTAATTATATTTACTTTGTTCGTTGGATTCTTAGGAATT